GAAGAGTATAGAATCTATCACTTTTTCACGGAAGACTTTCTATATATCGCTCCTTCCAGGTGAGCCTCTCTCATAGGAATTCCCACCATCAGAGCAGGGGGTTCCTATAGAGGCAAAATACACTCTACCTGAAAATGAGACAGAAATGAATGCAAGACTTCGAAAGCTTGCAAAGCTTGAAGCTCAGAAATGGATGATTTGAGATCCGTTGAATTCAGACCATAAAGCGTTAAAGTCTTTTTCCTCCCACTTGAATAGAAGAATGAAGGGAGGAGGTCAATTTCCCCTTCTCCGGCTAACCGATAGAGAAATCCTTACACAAGCCCAAAAGCGTGAACTCGATCTTCAGCCATTACCACGATTCTATCAAAAAAGGAAGGATTCTACTAAGTAAGGGGCTGCGGAGGGACTGAGTTTGAGTCACTAAAGAAAAAAGAAAAGGCAATCAATTGTTGAAGCTGTCAAGCAATAAGTCATTTGACTCAGGCGCCGCATGGAGGGGAGCTCTGATCCCTACCTCATGCTTTGAGTGCGCTTGCCTTAACCTAATCTACTTGGATCCCGGATTCCATTCCATTAAGGCATTCATTCCCGGAAGAGTTCAACAGAAGTCATCTCTCTGACACTGGCTGTTCTTTCTACCTAAACTTGCTTGCTTCTTTCATCAAAGATAGGTGGGAGCTAAAGACTTTTCTCGCTAAACCCGTCTCTTATCTTCTCTACTGTTTTGGCTGCTTTCTTTCATATGGGTGTAAGGTTCCTAATGTTCTAACTCAGAAAGAAAGTAAAGTATAGTCGTTCTCTCTTCCTGACCCTTCGGCCAAGCCGCTTTGTCTGCTCATTGGATTGATGTCTGATAGCTTTTCCCTCTCCCCAACCGCTGTCATGTCCCGCTACGCTAGTTCTACTGTGCTTTCCTTGGCTAGAATAGCTAATAGGCTAGCTTCCTTGCTAGCATGCCTTGTGGCGAACTAGACTTAAAATAGATTCAATTCTATAACAAAAAAGTATAAAAAGCTTCTGTCTTCTTGTGTGAGAAAAGAAAGACCTCGAGACAAAGATGGGGCCTTTAGGAAAGTTCGTGTAACCGTAAGTGTAACCATAGTGCAAAAGCCAGCGGCGGAGATCCGCGAAAGGTAACCGGATGCCTGGGGCTTAGGACAATGAGCGTCCGTGGGTACCTTTACTCTAGTTTCAAAGGTTTGTAGCACTTGCTTACTGAGCTCCTGTCCCTTGCTATTGCGGTCACATAAAGGTTAAGAGCGAGGGGATCATTCACTTTGAAAAGCGAAAGGATGAAGACTGATCCTCGTTCATTTTTATATATATATCTATAGGATAAAGTCTCGTCTTGATCCTTTATGACAGATATGGGTTGAAATACGACAAGGAGCTGGTTTCATCTTGCCACTATTCTAGAAAGAGAGAATCTGAGAGGTGTTCAGTAACAAAGGTCAACGAAGGAAGCCAGTCTATGGAAGTCAACTGCGCTTGCAAGGGAGCTATTTGCGGCTTCTTATCCTCAGAAAGATGGGACTCCTTATACAGCTTCTATTGTCACCGGAAAACCGTAAGTGAAGTTGCACGGGTTTTTCGAACAATTCTCCCTCCAACTATGGAGTAAAGAGAATGATATATAAGCGTTGAAAGGAGACCAAAACTTGTCTCTTTTGCGCGTGCCCGGATCGAATTTCCTAATCCGCCTTACACCTGAGACTTGAGATGGAACTTGCTATCCTCGCGATGACAATATCAAATGACATAATAAAGAAGAATTCATCAAATCTACGAGCCAATCTGAGCTCGAACAGGAGTGAGGAAAGGCCCGATCAAGGATACGAAAACTTGTTTCTGTCGCCATGCTTAACACAGGCAACTTCTATTGTTTTCAGTCACGAAGGAATCCTTTCCATTGCAAAACAGCTCTTTTCTGTACTAGAAATAGAGGGATGTAGCGCAGCTTGGTAGCACCATTGTTTTGGGTAAAAAACTTCACTACCTAGTCGAGCCTCTTACGATCCTAGGTTGTTTACATGCTTAGTGTTTTACGCGAAGGGAAGAGAGGCTGTAGCTGTTCCTATTTGTAGCTAATGCGCCGGTGTTCCTGTAGCCGGAGAAAGTTAACGGCGTCCCGTTTTAGTAACAGGCTTTACGGACAAGACAGGAGGAAAAAGCTCATCCTTGCCGATTGTAGTTTATGGCCTTCCTGGTAAATAAGAAGCGAAAGTAGCAAATGCAGCCAAGGGAGCTAATGAGCTCGTAGCCTGTGTTCCTGTAGCTAAAGTTGCTCAAGTAGCCTCCTTAACAGAGTAGACCTCGTTTTCAGCTACTGTTGTGGAAAGGAGTTTAGAGAGAGAACCCGTTCTACAGCACATTCCTGTCTTATTCTTCTTGGTTGAGAATACGCGATTGGTCAAACAATGGTTTGTTATTGACTTCTTTGGGCGATGACAACCGCGTACATTACATAAAGTTGAATCCAACCTCCTTAGCAAGGAAGATGCCGATTCTACTAGTGCTTTCTCTCGTTGATGTGTCTGAAAAGGGATATGGAAATATCGATCTTATGTCCCCGTGTTTAAAAGATCTCGTATTTGCTCGGTTACTAGTGAATCCCTTCCTAAACAGAGAGGAAAGGGTAGCAGTTTTCGTCTTGCTACTTTTCAAACAGATCTGAACCGAGATCTCGAAAGTCGCTATTGCAGCCCGGAGCTCTTGCAGTTAAAGAGCTAAAGACCCTATGGGCTTTCTAAAGAGAGGAGGAAGTTTACTTGCTATTGTAGTTAAGGAGCTAAGAAGCTCAAGTTACTTCGTAACCTGTTGTTTGTAGCTGTTGTAGTTTCTTGTAGCTAAGAAGTTAAGGAGCTATTTCTTGTTCCTGCGGTTTCAAGGAGACAGGAGAAGCTATGTCCCATTGTAGTAGATAGCCCTCTCTTAAGGAGTTAAAGAGCTAGAGCAGCTGTTGTTAAAGCGGCTAGGAGCGAAAGAAACTCGACCAAAAGTATTAATCGATAGATTCCGCCGCCACCTCATAAGAATCTGTCGATTAAGAGTACGCTACACAGAAGAACACAAGATTTGTGAATGAATTGAATAACATCTTGAAATTTCCACATTAGACTGATTCAATGGAAAAAGCAATGTCCTTCGGAGCGCATTTCCAGCTGTGAAGATAGACGACTCACATAGCCTGAACTGATCAAGTCTGATCCTCTTTCTTGATGTTCCTTCACAGACCAATTATGTAACCTGATCTTATTACGACGTATCTTTCTTGTCTTGATTGAATACATCATTTAAACAATCATGCGAGAGGTCTACTACGCCAATTGCGTAACGAGTTGGACAGAGAGAACGCAGGAACGGCACCATGTGATATTCTCATCCCGACTCGTTCAATTAATGGTCTTGCTGTCAGCCCTGTTCCTAGAGATCTGGGATGGAGGGACGCAAGAGAAGTAGGAATGGGATCGATGCAGTTGCTCAGGCATCCAATGCATTTAGTATAGCTGACTGAAGACCAACACAAGATGCTGAAAATGAAACAATTCAATTTCCGCACGCGATTCGCCGTTGAAGGCTCCTTGATTTGATACTAGCACTTGAGAGCGAAAGGAAGCCCCTTCTTTTGATGATGATCTAGCTATGTCAGTTGGTTTCGGCTACTACTCTTTATTATATGATGCAATTTCGGTCCCATTCCTCAAGGCAGAGGAAGCTTTCCCTAATGACTGATCAACCCATGGAACTCTGGTTTGGCCACTTTTGTATGGTCTTACCGAGAACCCTTCAGATAGGGTATTCCCGTGTGTGACTCTCTTTTTTTAGAATTTTTTTCATCATTGACCGGGTGAGGCATACCATACATCTCTTTTCTTTGGAGCGGATAGCCCCTTTCTATCGGAGCCGTTAGCCTCGCCCCATTCAAAAAAAGCTATCAATCTTATTTCCGAAGTCAAGCTTCCCCGCCTGGCAAGAGTGAAACTCTCTCCTTGACGTATTGATAGTTCCATCCTCTGTTAGTCTTGGCGCTGCCTCGTACTACCTTTGCTCCTAACTACCTAACGCCGAGCTAAGCGCCCTGCCCTCCTTAGCGCAAGCACGGCAGCAAGTAAACTACCTTTCTGCTAAGGTTAATAGGATGCACACTACAGAGACTAGTGAAGGCAGAATGCTATTAGATAAAGAAGAAGGAGATAGCGGGTATGCCGGAGAAGACAGGGAAAGTAAGGAAGGAAGCTAAAGAAGCAAGCCTAGCCTTAAAAAGAAAAAAGAAAATGGAATGAAACTCTTACCAGCTGGTTCAAATCAACCATTGGACTGAGGCAAGGGTGCCCGTTGTCACCTTACTTGTTCATAATGGGATCGGAGGGGCTCTAAATTATTATCAAGGAGAAGATTGCTACTGGTATCTTGAGAGGCTTTCAATTCACACCTCAGTCTCCTGTGAGATCTCATACCCTCTATGCGGATGTTTGTACTCCTATAAAGGTTGCTTTGTGGCTAGGTGCTACGATTTTTTTAATTTTACTCTCGTCGAGTTAGCTCACTTCCTTTTCTTTTCTTGAGCTATAGAGCAATAGGAGGTTGATGGTCAGTTCAAGCAAGGGTTCCATCTTGGCAAATTCATTCCTTATTTTCTGCGTACTCTAGCATTACCTTTCAACTAACTGGTCTATTTTTTTATCTGGCCGGGATGTCCTGATATGGTTTGTGAGTAGTTGTAGTGCACTTATCGACTGCTAACCGCCAGGTGTGCGTTGTGTAACTCCAGCCATAGCCTGCACTCCCCGGAAAAGCATTTTCACGTCTATTCGGTCCGCAAAAAAAGAAAGGGGCGTAACGAGCAGTCTACTCATGTACGAAAGGGGGATATTCCGACTCAATGCAAGAAGTTCCTTTCGTCGCCTCCCCCCTTACCATGTAGCCCTTTCTTACTATTTCCCCAGGTACCCTTTATAGATAGAGGATAATAGCCTTGGATCTTCTCTTATGCGGTTAATCCACTCACGAAGAACCTCTGCTTCCGTATCCGCCGTCTAGTTCATTATTGATGGATTGTATCGGCGGTTTGGTTATAAACTTAATGAATTTCGGGAGACGGAGAGAGCTGCCACTTTGGTCGTCTTCTTTCATTTCAAACTTCAAATTGATCGAATTGTTTCAAGGTTCTGCGCAGGCGGTTGCGCGTTGTAATCAGGCATTTCGATCCCATATTTTGTGTTGTGAAGGATTTAGCCACTTGTGCCTGTTGTTGCTGTTGATGCACCTGAATTTGCTGCTGAGGTGGGAATGACCTCCTAGCTACAGCAGCATTCTCGTTGGCATTGGCGTAGTCATAAGGGACTAAAAGTAGTTCGTCTTCGATCCGATCGCCCATTCGCGTTTAGGTGTGATTCAAAGAGGCCGCGGTAACGCGAATCAACACTTTGATTCGCGTGGCCTTTGACAGAACTCTTTTAAACCTTGATAACTTGCTTGTTTTCTTACTTCCTGGGGATACTCGTTTCTTTGCAAAGCTTATAGTTTATTTAGCACCTATAAGGTGAGATACGGGAAATTGACCATACTGCTTTGTCATAGGAAATAATGACAACATTGGCGACCAAGGAGTGGCGAAAGCAATCCAAGAACTCATAAATAGGCCTTATTCCTTGGGCTACTCTTAGTTTTTTTAATGAATAGTATAGCATGAACAACCAGAAGCCGCAACAATAGAATAGTATCAACGAAAGGCTCTTCCACTTCTATTTATTTACTATATAAGCTGTTCGACTGAACTCGTTGGCTCCGCGTTCATGAAATTCCAATATCAACAACATAAAGCAAATTCTTCGATCTTAATTTCGGGCGTATGGAATTCGTTCATCTCTAGTACTGAGAATCGAAGGGGAAGGGGAATCCATCAAGGTTTTTGGCTCGCAATAAAGCTAGGGTCCTGATCGAGCAACTAGTAGTCCTATCTATCCACCTCTCCAGACACAATATCTTGAGTACCTATGATGGTGACCACATCTGCTGGCATGTGATGTTTGGACATAGAATCGAGTCCTTGTGAATGGGCAGAGCCAGGTGCTCTTATTTTACGACGGTAGGGACGATTGCTTCCATTACTGACCAGAAAGACACCAAATTCTCCTTTAGGTGCTTCAACTGCGGTATAGGTAGAAGGAGCTGGTACGGAAAAACCTTCTGTATAAGGTTCGAAATGGTGAATTGAGGTAGAGTAGACCGATGATCTTGTAGTCATTTGGCCGGCTATTGAAAGAAAAAGCTTGCATCTGCCCCCCTATTATATAACCGGTCCCATCTCTCTCCAAACCTAACGTGGTAGTTTCCCATCATAGGGCTTTCTATCTATAGATTGAGCCATTACCAAGGAGCTAATTTCATTCGTTCAGAACTCAGTTGACTGCTTCTATAGATAAGGCGGAGTGTCCTTGTCCTTGGTTCAGCATTCTAGCGCATAGGGCTTCGGCGCTACTACAGCGCTTCGCTAACTCGAAGCGCCTCGCTATGAGAATATAGCCTCGCTAACGCTCGGCTAAGTCTTGAACCTTCGTGCTGACCGTTCGCTTTCTCAGTAGCAAAAGCGCTTCTCTTTGCCCCTTAAGTAGAAGGACAAGAAAGATGTTATTGGTTTTCTTGCTCCCGCTTCCTCATCTGCGCTCATCAAGCCAGCTTTGCTCTTTGGGAGGTGAAACAGCGGTTGAGGCGGACATTTCGAAATGACAACAGCATCGAAGATAGATTTATATATATACACGGTTACGGTTATCTCGGACTGCGTTCCGGAAAAAGTAGCCTACTTGAGTTGAGGGGCGGGCACTCCTGTCTTTCAACCCCACTATACTATTCATAGTTGTGGGGGCGCTGTGTACTTACAGCCTCTACGATAAGCAAGTGAATGGGCCCGGTGCGTGGCGAACGGAACGGTTCATCAAGAACATTTTCGCCTCAACTCCCTAAATAGGAAGGGGGGGACTTTAAAAATAGGGCTAAATGCTTCCCACCTGACTGTGATAGCCCTCTCGATACCTTACCTTATTGGAGCTTTGTAACTAGTGACCGGGTTCCCGCCGCTAGAGCGTTTTCCCAGTGCGCGGAGCCCCAACGAGTAAGGTTTTAGTGGTTTATCATTGGGCCCATAACGCTAATCCTTCTTTTTGTGCTACTCCTAGGGCGGGAAGAAGAGAAGAAAACGCGAGGCGTTCTCTTGGTTTCCCAACCTGTTGCTTCTAAAGACTGCCCTCTCTCGGCTGGATGTTGGTCCAGCCTACTACGAGTATCCCGTATCCAGCAACCTATACAAAGGGCATCAAAGCCCCTTGTATAGGTTGGAGCTATGAAGCTGACCTTCTTTTTCTTAAAAAAGGAAAGGGCCTTTTCAGCTGATGCGCAGGAGCGCACTTCCGCTTTCCCTTTACTAGTAGGGGGTCCCGTGGTTCCTATGCCGCCGCCCTTCCCGGTGCTTTTCTTTTAGTGCTTCGACCCGAAGCG